AATAAGGTGGCCGAGGTTAGGCGTTAGATTGTAAATCTAAAAACAAGCTATTAGCTTTCTTATTAGGTTCTATAGTAAAATTTATAATATTAGATTGCAAATCTAAAGATGTGTTAGACACTGGAACTTAGGATTTAAAAGATTTCTTTTTTTTTAGGCTTTGAAGGCCTTTAGTTTAAATATAACTTAAAATCCTAAATTAAAAAAGGAATTGGAGAGAGAATACCAAATAAATTAAGAAAAGAGGAAGCAAGTAAGGCAGAGGAATAGGGGAATAATGGAGCGGATTTTATAGCTGAGGAAAAAGAGGAGAAAGATAGTAAAATTATAGGAATAAATATTTGAAGATAAAAATATAAGGTAATTAAACTGGAGATTAAAAGAATTAATAAAATAAAGATTATTATTTTGGATGAAAATAATTGAATTATAATCCATTTTGGGATGAATCCTAAGAAGGGAGGAAGTCCTCCTAAAGATAGAAGATTTATGGGAATAAGAAGTGATAAAATTATTCTTTTGTTATTCTGGTTTAAAATATTTGAAAGGGTATAAGTATGGGTGGTATAAAGAAGAATAATTACTGATCCTGAAGTAAAACAATAAAATAGAAAGTAGACTAATCATATAATATCATTGAGAGATATAGCAATTAGTATTCATGACATGTGGTTAATTGAAGAGAAAGCTATAAGTTTACGTAGTTTTATCACATTTAGTCCTCCTAAAGCCCCGACGACAGAAGAAAATAAAGCTATAAAAATAATTATTGATGTAAGTGTGGGAGTAAAAGTTAAATAAGAGATCAAAAATATAGGTGCTACTTTTTGAATAGTGAGAAGGATGAAAGCTTGTGGTCAGGATAAACCCTCAATAACTTGGGGGAATCAAAAGTGGACCGGGGCAGCACCAAGTTTAATTATTAGTGAGATTAGAATTAAGGAATATGAGATTTCTGGGGTATATATATATATAGATCTTGATATAATTAGAATAGTAGAAGCAAGGGCTTGAACTAAAAAATATTTAATGGCTGCTTCGGAAAGAAAAGGGCATAATTTAGTAGTAATCAAAGGAATAAAAGAGAGTAAATTTAATTCTAACCCTAATCAAGCCCCAAATCAAGAAGTGGAAGAGATTGACAATAGGGTTCCTGTTAATAACGTAAAGAAAAAAAGTAAATAAGAGATTGGAAAGGTCATTAAAAAGAGAAAGATTGTACTTTCATTTACGGGGTATGAGCCCATTAGCTTGATTTAGCTTATCTTTAAATTATATTCGTTGGTGTATAGAGCACATAAAGTTTTGATCTTTAAGGGGATGGTGTAAATCCGTTACGTATAATATAGGTAGAATTACTACATAATTAGCTCTATCAAAGCTACCCTTTTAAATCAGGCACTATATTGTAATCAAATGGTTTAAAGAAAACTTAAAAGTTTAAAGAAAAAGAAAAGAGCAACTAAAAAGAATAAAATTAAGTGAAATTCAAGCTAGGCTTATAAATTAAAGAGAAGAAGGAAAGGGATAGGGCATCGGTGATAGAAATTTAAAGGATGGTGGTTATAAAAGGATAAAATATGTTTATTGAAAAATAAATAATGTGTAAATGGAGATAAAAGTAAAGGAAATTGAGTGTATTTACGTTTATGTATAAGTATAAACTTATATATATATATATATATGGAATTAGATTGATATAATCTCTAAAATTTTTAATACTCAAAGAATCAAATTTTTTATAAACAATTAATTAATTATAACTCTCATTTAGCTCCTTATACTAGTAAATGGTTGAAGGGTACTACGATCCATACCGCGTGAGAGAGTTAATGGATCGTAGTACCCATCAACCATTTGTTAGGCTAATTATTTTAGATTGATATGGCCGGGAGGCCCTTAGGAGATTTATAAAGATTATTTTATATAATAAGTATGCTTTATAAATTTTAGATGAAGTACAGAGCCCCTATTATAAAGGATACATAAATTTAACTGTTATATATAAATTTCCACTTTTATTTTTTTTTTTTTTTATAGGTATTTTGTTTATAATGTTAGTTGAAATCTATACAGATATATGAATATATATATTATAAAATGGTAATAATGTATACTTTTATAGTGTGTAATCTTACTTTATATATTATTTCTTTTTTAATTAATGGAGATAATATTAGATCATAGGTTTAAAAAGGTTTAGAGAATTATTAAAGTTTGATTATATCTTTATTTCTTGTACTCTGTATTGAATTTGTATGAAGGTTGAAGCGAGAAATTAATGAGAGCTAAAGGCGAATCATTAGGTTTGTGATAGTTAAGCTATGAATAAGCAATTCTCAGCATATGATATTAGACAATCTAATAAGTTAAGATTTAGTAATACGTTAAAGCTTGATTAATATTGTGCCAGCAGTCGCGGTTACACTTTAAAGTTAAATAAGAAGTATTGGCTTATTGTTAAGCGAGGAAAGTTAATAATTGATAAAAATCTAGAAGAAAAAAAAGTGAAATTGGATTTTCTTTTATAGAATTATGAATAGTAGTCAATAAAAGCTGAAGCAATAAAACGTTGGAGTTAAACTAGGATTAGATACCCTATTATACCAGAAATTAATTTATATAGGCCTAAGTAGTAATAGTTATGTTCTCAAAATTTGAAAAATTTGGCGGTGATTTAGTCTAGTCAGAGGAACCTGTTTTTGAATCGATAAACCACGAATAATCTTGCTCGAATTTGTAGAGTATGTATACCATCATTATTAGGTAATTTTTATAGAACTAATTGCTGAAATTTTTAATAATGTTAAATATATTAGATCAAGGTGCAGCTTATGTTTGAGTTAAAATGGGTTACAATAAGATTTATTTATTACGGATAGGTAATTTAAATATTACTTGGAAGGAGGATTTGATTGTAAAATAAGTTTAACATGCTTATTAGATATAAGCTCTAAATCATGTACATATCGCCCGTCGCTTTCATTTTAAGATGAGATAAGTCGTAACATAGTAGACTTACTGGAAAGTGAGTCTGGATAGGAAACAAAGTAGAGCTGGGTATAGTTCAGCATCTCACTTACGTTGAGAAGGTTGTTGTGCAATTCAATATACTTTGAATTTTAATATATTGCTATTTTATAATGATGTTAATATCTTCAAAAATCAATACAACAATCATAAAAGTATTTATTAAAAAAATTTTTTCAAGGCGATAGACAATAAGTACTGAATAGGAAATAATATTAAATAATTTAAAATATTTAAGTAAATTTAAAAAGTTGTACCTTGTGTATCAGGGGTGATCAAATTATTTCAAGTATAGTTGAAGTTCTCGAACTAAGGATAGCTAATATTTTAAATTAGTTTTTGTAATATAAAAATTTAGAATTTAATATTAAAGATGAAACGTCAGACGAGCCTTATATTATCTAGTTCTTTAAGAATAAAATATAATTTGATTATTAAGTGTTGACTAACTTAATAGTAAAGGGTAGGAGGGATTAGCTTCTTATCACTAAAAAAATCAAATAACAGGTTTAATAAAATGTAATTTTTCTAGGCTTAAGAGTAGCCATGTTAATAAAGTGTTTTAATTTAGATTTATTGTTAAAATAATTTATATAATCTTTATAAAGTATTAAAGCGTTAATGGAAATAAGGAAAATTAAGAGATAATGATTATATTAGTAGAGTATAGTTATAAAGGTAAAATAATAAAATAAAATAATTAACATATAATAAGTATTTGAAGTGCAAAAGGAACTCGGCAAAAAAATTCTTCTTGCCTGTTTATCAAAAACATGGCTATTATGAGATTATTTATAGTCTAGCCTGCTCACTGATAGAAATTATTAAATAGCCGCGGTATTTTGACCGTGCAAAGGTAGCATAATCATTAGTTTTTTAATTGAAAACTTGTATGAATGGTTGGACAAAGAAGAGACTGTCTCTTGTGTTATAATTGAATTTAACTTTTAAGTGAAAAGGCTTAAATATTCTAGAGGGACGATAAGACCCTATAAAGCTTTATAAATTTGAAGATTTTGTGTATTTTTATATAAAAATGAATTTTGAAGATTTTATTTGGTTGGGGCGACAATGGTATAATGAGAATAACTGCTATTAAAATTAACAATTATATTTGAATTATTAGTAATTGATCCTTTATAAGGATTTTAAGATCAAGTTACTTTAGGGATAACAGCGTTATTTTTCTTGAGAGTTCTTATCAAAGGAAAAGTTTGCGACCTCGATGTTGAATTAAAATGTCTATATAGTGCAGCAGCTATAAAAGAAGGTCTGTTCGACCTTTAATATTTTACATGATTTGAGTTCAGACCGGCGGGAGCCAGGTCGGTTTCTATCTTCTAGATAATAAATAGGTACCTTAGTACGAAAGGATTGGGTAGTTAAAATTTTTTTTTGAAAAATTGAAATGCTATTTTGTCAGATAATATGTACTAGATTTAGGATCTAGTTAAATAGAATTAAGTTCTATAAATAGTAAAGTAATTAAATCTAATTGTTTTATGTTAATGGTGGAGATTGTGAATTATATTGTGTTAATTATCTGTGTATTAATTGGCGTTGCGTTCGTTACTTTGCTTGAACGTAAGATTTTAGGGTATATTCAAATCCGTAAGGGCCCTAATAAGGTAGGATACATAGGGTTATTACAGCCCTTTTCAGATGCGATTAAGTTATTTAGTAAAGAACAAACCATGCCGATTATGTCTAATTTTATTATCTATTATTTATGTCCTGTATTTAGGTTATTTTTGTCTTTGTTAGTATGGAGAGTAATACCGTATGATGTAGGATTGGTGAGATTTAATATAAGAATCCTATTCTTTTTTTGTTGTTTAGGAATAGGAGTGTACAGGGTAATGGTTGCTGGCTGGGCTTCTAATTGTAAATATTCATTGCTTGGTAGTCTTCGTAGAGTAGCTCAAACTATTTCTTATGAAGTAAGGTTGGCTTTAATTTTATTATCGTATATTATATTATTAGGGGGCTTTAGATTGGAGTTGTTTGTGAAATACCAGAATTATGTATGATTTATATTTATATCTTTTCCATTAAGGCTGATTTGATTTGCCTCTTGTCTAGCTGAAACTAATCGAACTCCTTTTGATTTTGCTGAAGGAGAGTCAGAGTTAGTGTCTGGGTTTAATACTGAGTATAGAAGAGGAGGGTTTGCTCTTATTTTTATAGCCGAGTACTCAAGGATTCTTTTTATAAGGGTTCTTTTCGTTATCGTTTTCTTAGGAAGAAGGCCTTCTAGGATTATATTCTATTTAAAGTCAATATTATTGGCTTTTATTTTTGTGTGAGTTCGAGTAACATTACCTCGTCTTCGTTATGATAAGTTKAATGTATTTAGCTTGGAAAAAGGTTTTGCCCAGTGTCTATTAATATCTATTATTTTTTCTTGGTTTAAAATCTTTATGTTTTGTTCTTAATTTATAAACTGTAATTAAAATTATATATTAATAAGATTATTAAGAATTTTTTTTTTTTTTCTGATACTTTCAAAATATCTATTTTAAATAAACTAAACAATCATTTTAGCATTTTATCTCATCCTATTAACAATAAGGGGTTAATAATGAATAAGGAGAAATAAGTAACTGTTAAGATTTGCCCTGTTAGGACATAAGGTTCTTCAACTGGCCGAGCGCCAATTCAAGTAAGCAGAACTAATACTGATACAAGAGTTCAGAATATAAATTGATTTAGAGGGTAGAAGGTTAATCTGCGGAAGTTTGATGTATGGGTGAAAGGTAAAATTATAATAATTGCAACAGATGCTACTAATGCAATAACTCCTCCTAATTTATTAGGAATAGATCGCAGAATTGCATAGGCAAATAAGAAATATCATTCAGGTTGAATGTGAGCAGGCGTAACTAAGGGATTAGCTCTGATAAAATTATCTGGATCTCCTAGGAGGTAGGGGTTTAAAAGAGATAGAGTTAATAATAAAGTAAATATAACAATAAATCCTACAATATCTTTAAAGGTGAAGTAAGGGTGAAATGGGACTTTATCTAGCTGTCTTGATACTCCTAGTGGGTTATTAGCTCCTGATTGGTGTAAAAAGAAAATGTGAATAATAGTTATTGCAGCAATAATAAAAGGAAGGACAAAGTGGAAGGTGAAAAATCGAGTAAGAGTTGCATTATCTACTGAAAATCCTCCTCAAATTCATTGGACTAAATCTCTTCCGATATAAGGAATAGCTGAAAAGAGGTTAGTAATAACCGTTGCACCTCAGAATGATATTTGACCTCATGGGAGTACATAACCTAGAAAGGCTGTTGCTATTACTATAAATAAAATTACAACCCCTACTATTCAAGCATGGAAGATTATATAAGAGCCATAATAAATTCCTCGCCCAATATGAATGTAAATACAAATAAAAAAAAATGAGGCCCCATTGGCATGTATAGTACGTAAAAGTCACCCATAATTTACATCTCGGCAAATATGGGCTACTCTAGAGAATGCTAGGTCGATATGAGCTGTATAATGCATGGCTAAAAAAAGACCGGTAGCAATTTGAATTACTAAACATAGGCCTAATAATGAGCCAAAGTTTCAAAAGGTTGAAATATTTGATGGTAGGGGTATATCTACTAAAGAATTGTTAATAATTTTAAAAAGGGGGTGAGATTTTCGAATAGGTGTTGCCATTAAGGTGAGAGTCGTAAAGGGCCTTTAAATAGGTTAGTAATTTTTACTACAACAATTAAAGTTAAAAGTAGATAGAGGATAATAAATAAAGTAAAATTTATAAGATTGGCTCTGTAAATTCAACTGATGATGAATACATTAGAAGATTCTATGTTTAAGGATGATAAAGGAAGTTGAGTTATAAATCCATTAAGTAGCGAGTCTCAAAGGAAGGTTAATGGTATAATTAAAATTAAACCCCTTAGGCTAATAGTTAGGATAGAGTATGAAAAATAAAACGATTCATTAGAGGCTAAAGAAGTTACATAGATAAATAAAACTAATATACCTCCTAAAAAAATTATAAATAAAATATAAGAGAATCAATAAGAATATGTAGATAACCCGGTGGTTAGAGAGATTAAAATAGTTTGGATAAGTAAAGTCAATCCTATTGATAAAGGATGAGTAAGACGAGTGAATAAAAGTGATAAGATTAAGATAGAGGGAATGAAAAGGAAAATCATAACAGAGAATAGTTTAAGTAAAATATTAGTTTTGGGAACTAAAGATAAAGGTTCTTTTCTTTTTCTCTGAAGTTTTAAGAAAAATTTTTCATTTTTGGTTTACAAGACCAAAGTTTTACATTAAACTATTAAAACTAATGATGAATATTATAAGAGTAATAATTTATATTCCGATAATTATGATTTTTTGTGGATGTTGAGGGTTTATTTCTTACAATAAACATATATTAAATTCTTTATTAAGACTTGAGTTTATAATACTTGGGGTTTTTTGGCTTTTAAGAACACAGCTGGCTTTAGTAGGTAGAGAGGTGTATTTTTCTTTATTCTTTTTAACTCTTGCTGCTTGTGAAGGGGCCTTAGGATTAACTATGTTGATTTTAGTAGTACGAAGACATGGGAATGATGTTTTTTCAAGATTTAGTTTATTAGAATGTTAAAATTTATTGTTCCTTTAATAATATTGATAAAATTTAATAAGGAGTGAAAGATTGTCCAAGTAGGAATATTTTTTATTAGGTTTCTAATAAGGGTTAAATGCTATCATAATTTTTATATATTTAGATTAGGGTTTAATTTTGGATTGGATTATATTGGATATATTATGGTTATATTAAGAGCTTGAATTATATCTTTGATTTTGATTTCTAGTCAAAAAATTAATAACTTGAAGACATTTAGCGGAAGTTTCATTATGACAAATATTATTTTATTATTATTTTTGATGTTAACTTTCTCTTCAATAGATTATTTAATATTTTATATTAGATTTGAGGCTTCATTAATTCCTACTTTAATTTTAATTTTAGGTTGAGGATATCAACCTGAACGAATTCAAGCTGGGATTTATATATTGTTCTATACTTTAGCCTTTTCTTTACCTTTATTGGTGTCATTGCTTATTTATTATTCAGCAAATGGGAGATTAATTATTAATTTGAGAGATTCTTTAGGGGGATTAAGATATTTAAATAGTTTTTGATACATTAGAACTGTAGTTGCATTTTTAGTCAAACTTCCTATATTTATATTTCATTTATGACTACCTAAGGCTCATGTTGAAGCTCCAATTGCAGGGTCTATGATTTTAGCTGGGGTTTTACTAAAGTTAGGAGGTTACGGTTTAATTCGTGTACTTGTTATGTTTCAATTAATTAGAAAAGAATTTTGTTGATTATGGGTTAGATTGAGAATTATTGGTGGGATTTATGTAAGTTTAATATGCATACGTCAAGTAGACATAAAATCTTTAATTGCTTATTCTTCAGTAGTCCATATAGCTTTAGTATTATGTGGAATCATGATTTTTAGATGATGAGGATTGGCTGGGTGTGTGATTTTAATAGTAGGCCATGGTCTATGTTCCTCAGGACTGTTTTGTTTGGCTAATATAGTGTATGAGCGGACTGGAAGTCGAAGACTCATAGTTAATAAAGGACTATTGTCTTTTATACCTAGAATAGGCCTTTGGTGATTTCTTTTAAGTGTAAGAAATATAGCAAGTCCTCCTTCTTTAAATTTAGCTGGTGAAATTATATTAATTTTAACTATAGTAAGTTGAAGAAAAATTTCTATTTTAGGGATTAGGCTGTTATCTTTCTTTAGGGCCAGCTATACATTGTACATATACAGGCTAAGCCAACATGGGGTATTTTACAATTCTTTATATTCTTGTTGTTCAGGTAAAGTAAGAGAATATTTAAGATTACTTTTACATTGGCTGCCATTAAATATTATAATTTTAAATAGAACTTTAGTAGCTATTTAAGCAATCTTTTATAAAAAGAATGATTTGGAAAATTTCTATACATGAAATTAGGATATTAAGGTTGATGACAGGCTCGGGGATTTGCACTATTACAGCTTTAATAAAAATTAAGAGAGGGGTAATAGATGTAGTTGAATGAGAGCTTTTTAGATTAATAGGAAGAAGGATAGTATTTACTTTAGTATTAGATTGAGTTTCCTTATTATTTATAGGGTTTGTGTTTGTAATTTCTGGAAGAGTGTTGTTTTACAGTGGAAGATATATAATAGATGATAAATCCTCTAACCGGTTTATATATCTTGTATTAGCATTTGTTTTATCAATAAGATTTATGGTTTTAAGGCCTAACTTAATTAGGATTCTGTTAGGATGGGATGGATTAGGGCTTGTTTCGTATGCATTAGTAATTTATTATAGAAATGAAAAATCTGCTAATGCAGGAATACTTACTATTTTATCTAATCGTGTTGGAGATGTAGCTATTTTACTAAGAATTGGTTTAATAAGGAGACTAGGTGGATGAAATTTTTTTTTTTATAGTTATTATATAGGAGAAGAATGAATTTTATTAAAGATTTTTTTAATAATTTCAGCTATAACTAAGAGGGCTCAAATCCCATTTTCTGCTTGGCTGCCGGCTGCAATAGCAGCTCCTACTCCAGTTTCAGCTTTGGTTCACTCTTCGACACTAGTAACTGCGGGAGTATATTTAATAATTCGATTTAGGGGGGCTTTAGAGGGTTCAATTGTGCAAAGAATTTTATTAATTATTTCATGTTTAACAATATTTATAGCTGGTCTGGGAGCTAATTTTGAGTATGATTTAAAAAAAATCATTGCACTATCTACTTTAAGACAGTTAGGAGTGATATTAAGAATCCTATCTCTAGGATATGTAGATTTGGCTTTTTTCCATTTATTAAGACATGCTCTGTTTAAAGCTCTTCTTTTTATATGTGCTGGAGTGGTAATTCATAGAGTAGGAGGTTATCAAGATATTCGATTTATGGGGAATTTAGTAAAATTTATGCCTTTAACAGTGTCTTATATAACCATCGCTAACCTAGCATTATGTGGATTTCCTTTTATAGCCGGGTTTTATTCTAAAGATATAATTTTGGAGGTAGCTTTTATAAGATGAATTAATTTTATTGCGTTAATTTTATATGTATTGGCTACTGGATTGACTGTAATATATACTCTACGTTTAATTTATTATTCTATTAGAGGGGAGTATAATTTGAGATCATTTTCAAATTTATCTGATGAAGATTATACAATAACTAATTCAATGTGTGGGTTAGGAATAGGAGCTATTCTGGGAGGTTCAATATTAAGTTGAAGCTTATTCCCGGAGTGTTATATAATTTGCTTAAGAGGGTTTATAAAAATACTTGTTATAATTGTGAGTATCTTAGGGGGTATAATTGGATATATGTTAAATATCATAAGAGTTAATTATACTTTAAAAAGTTTATACAATTATAATATAGTTGTTATAATAGGGTCAATGTGATTCATACCAATGCTAAGAACTTTGAAGCTGAGGGAGAAAAGACTTAAGAGGGGAAGATATATAGAAAAGATTATTGATAAAGGTTGATTTGAGTATTATGGCGGTCAGGGATTGTTTTATTTATTTTCACATATATTTAATATTTTGAATTTTATACAATTAAATAGAATTAAAGTGTTTTTAAAGGTATTAGTAGTTGCTGTTATCATTTTTATAGTTATAGTAATTTAATTTATATAATTTATAAAGAATATTGCATTGAAGCTGCAAAAGAGAGTGCCAGCTCTGTAAATAACTCAAATAGTTTAAAAAAAATGTTAGCTTGTGGCGCTTAAGATGTAATAATTACTTTGAGTATAAAATGTAAAAAAGAGAATGACTGCAAAAGGGGGTGCCAACTCTGTAAATGCCTCAAATAGTTTAAGAAATATTAAACTGTGGCGCTTAAGATGTAATAATTACTTTGAGTATAGAATGTAAAAAAGAGAATGGCTGCAAAAGGGGGTGCCAACTCTGTAAATGCCTCAAATAGTTTAAGAAATGTTAACCTGTGGCGCTTGAGATGTAATAATACTCAAGTACAAAATGTAAAAAAGAGAATGGAGTTTTTAGAAATTAATATTTCAGTTTTACAATGAAAATGTAAAGTGTTAACTTACACCATAAAAACAAGAATATAAACGGAATTTAACCGCTTAAAAAAAAGTTAGAAGCTTTTCTTTTTGTCATAATATTCCCTTGATTGGAAGTGAAACTTCAATTTCATCATTAACAGTGATGTACCTCTATTTTGGTTTCAATCAATTATTAGAGGCCTAGGGGGCCAAAGTTTAGGTCGAAACTAAATGCAATAAATTTCGCTTTCTAATAAAGATAAAACTAGTTTAAAAAACACTTTATGAATGCAACTCATATGTCATAATATTTGACTATAGTCTTAAACTATTTTGATCATTCCAATGCTCCCTGAACTCATTCATAGTAAAGGCCTAGTAAAAGAATTAATAAAAAAAGAGTTCCAGTGAGTAATCATGAGATTATCTTAGTAGTGTTGAAAATAGACGCCAGAGGGAGAAGAAGAGTAATTTCTACATCAAAAATTAAAAAAATTACAGCAATTAAGAAGAATCGTAAAGAGAATGGAAATCGCGCTGACCCTTTAGGGTCAAATCCGCATTCGTAAGGAGAGTTTTTTTCTCGGTCAATAATAGTTTTTTTGGAAATAAGTGATGCTAATGTTATAACAATATAACAAATAATAATTGTCAGAAGAGAAAAACATGTTATAATAAGAATTATTTTTTCTAGAAGCTAGACTTTCTGATTGGAAGTCAGATATACTTTATTATATTAAAAAAATAACCTCCTCATCAGTAAATAAATACATAAAGGAATAATCATACTACATCAACAAAATGTCAATATCATGCAGCTGCTTCAAATCCTACATGATGGTTAGATGAAAAATGACAAAAGAATAATCGAAAGAAACAAATAAGTAAAAATGAAGTTCCAATAATTACATGAAGCCCGTGAAATCCTGTAGCAACAAAAAAGGTTGAACCAAATACAGAGTCGGCAATAGTAAAGGGGGCTTCAATATACTCAAATGCTTGAAGGGCAGTAAAATAAAATCCTAAAATAATAGTTAGCCCGAGTCTTTGAATAGCTTGCCTATGGTTAGACTCTATAATAGCATGATGAGCTCAAGTCACAGTAGCTCCTGAGGACAATAAAATAGTAGTATTAAGTAAAGGAATTTGRAAAGGATTGAAAGGTTGGATTCCATAGGGAGGTCAGTTTATTCCAATTTCAATTGTTGGGGCTAATCTTCTATGAAAAAAAGCTCAGAAAAAAGAAAAGAAAAATAAAACTTCTGAAGCAATGAAAAGAATTATTCCTCAGCGTAAACCTTTTACTACTACTGAAGTGTGGAGCCCTTGGAAAGTCCCTTCACGGGTAATATCACGTCATCATTGATATATAGTGAGCAGGATAGCGACGAACCTTAAAATTAAAAGACTTATATTATATTGGTGAAATCATTTGATTAATCCTGTGGTTAATATTATTGCACTAATCGAGCCTGTTAAAGGCCATGGCCTTATGTCTACTAGATGGTAAGGATGGAATCCATGTGATGATGTCATTAGTTAATCTCTCCAGTATATAGAGTTCTTAGGACAGCAAATACATAAGATTGAACAATTGCAACGGCAGCTTCTAGAGTTAGGAAAAGAATTTGAGAAAAAATTAAAATTGATAGAATAATAGAAGATGTTATAGAAGGCCCAGTGTTACCTAAGAGTGTTAAAAGAAGGTGTCCTGCAATTATATTAGCAGCTAATCGTACAGCTAGAGTTCCGGGACGGATGACATTACTAATTGTTTCAATTAAGACTATGAATGGTATAAGAACTGAAGGAGTTCCTTGAGGAACTAAATGGGCAAATATGTGTTGCGTGTGGTTAATTCAACCTCTAATTATTAGAGTAACTCACAAGGGTAGAGAGAGCGCAAGGGTTATTGCTATATGCCTGGATCTCGTAAATACATAGGGTAAAAGACCTAAAAAATTATTGTACACAATTAAAGAAAATAGTGATACAAAAAATATAGTTGATCCTGTACAGTGTACATTTAATAGTGCTTTAAATTCTTTATGAAGGGTAAAAATAATATCACTTCAACATAAAGATCATCGAGAAGGAGAAGCTCAAAAGAGATATGGAATAAATAATAATCCTAAAAGAGTAGATATTCAATTTAAAGACAGGTTAAAAATTCTTGAAGAGGGTTCAAAAATTGAGAATAAGTTAGCTATAATTTTCAAATAGGTTGAGGAGGAGTAGAAAGAAGATCAGATTTTAGATTAATTTTTTCATAAGGTTTAATAAAATAATTAATTGATATAAAAATAATTAATCTTAGTAAAAAGAAGCAATATAAATAAAGTCATATTAAAGGGGCTATTTGAGGCACTAAGAAATATCTAAAATAAGATAACTTTAACTTGACAAATTAATATTATAATTTAACTAATTTCTTTCACCAGAAGTAGGCGGACGTACTATAATAGGTTTAAAAGACCTACACTTACTTTCAGTCATCGGGTGAATCGGAATAAGAGGAGATTCAATTTAAAAAGGAGTTTCTATCAACTCTTTCAATTACAATGGGTATAAATCTATGATTTGCGCCACAGATTTCTGAACATTGTCCATAGAATAACCCAGGTCGTGATATTATAAACCTAGTTTGATTTAGTCGTCCGGGAATAGCATCTGCTTTTACTCCTAAGGCAGGAACAGTTCAAGAGTGAATTACGTCGGCTGCTGTAATTACAATGCGAATTTGAGTGTTTATAGGAAGTACAGTTCGATTATCAACATCAAGGAGGCGAAACCCAGAAGTTTCTAATTCGTTAGAAGGGGTTATATAAGAGTCAAATTCAATATCAAGGAAGTCGGAGTATTCATACCTTCAGTACCATTGATGCCCAACTGTTTTAAGGGTAATAGAAGGATTATTAACTTCGTCGAGGAGATAAAGTAGTCGTAAAGAAGGAAGAGCAATAAAAATAAGAATAATGGCAGGTACGGCTGTTCAAATTAGTTCAATAGTTTGATGCTCGAGTATATACCGATTAATAAAAGAGTTGTTTAGAACAGATGCAAGTATATATCCTACAAAAGTAATAATTATAATAAGAACAACTATAATATGATCATGGAAAAAGATTAGTTGTTCTATTAATGGGGAGGCTCTATCTTGAAATCCTAAATAAGTTCATGTTGCCATTAAAAGAAATATATTATGATTTCTAAAAGAAGAAAATTCTTCCTAGTAGGAGCTTAAATCCTATACATCTATCTGCCATTTTAGAAGTTAGTAATTAAAGGAATTTCTATATATGAGTGATCTGCAGGTGGGTAAGAGTGATTTCATTCAATAGAAGAAAGGTAAAAAGGGGGAAAATAAAACGGGTCGATTTGAGATAAGAGCTTCTCAAATTACAATTATAAAAATTAATATAGCAATAAGAGATACTATAGATCCTATAGAAGAGACAATATTTCATGTAGTGTATGCGTCGGGATAATCAGAATAACGTCGAGGTATACCATTTAATCCTAAAAAATGTTGTGGGAAAAAGGTAATATTAACCCCAATAAATATGATAGTAAAGTGAATTTTCATTCACTTAGGGTTTAATGAAAGCCCAGTAAATAAAGGGAATCAATGGGCGATACCAGCGAAAATTCCGAATACAGCTCCTATAGAAAGAACATAATGGAAATGGGCTACAACATAATATGTGTCGTGGAGAATAATATCGATAGAAGAATTTGCCAGAACTACTCCAGTAAGTCCTCCTACTGTGAATAAGAAAATAAAACCAAGGGCCCATAGTAGAGAAGGTCTATAGTTAATTTGAGTACCATGAAGGGTTCTAAGTCATCTAAAAATTTTAATTCCAGTAGGCACAGCAATAATTATAGTAGCTGATGTAAAGTATGCTCGGGTGTCGACGTCTATCCCAACTGTGAATATATGATGGGCTCAGACAATAAATCCTAGGATACCAATAGCCATTATAGCATAAATTATACCTAAGGTGCCAAATGATTCTTTTTTACCAGATTCTTGTCTTACAATATGAGAGATTATTCCAAAGGCGGGGAGAATTAAAATATAAACTTCAGGATGGCCAAAAAATCAAAATAAATGTTGGTAAAGAACGGGGTCTCCTCCTCCAGCAGGATCAAAGAATGAAGTATTTAAATTTCGGTCTGTTAATAATATAGTAATAGCGCCAGCTAAAACAGGAAGTGACAAAAGTAGAAGAATTGCAGTAATGAAAACTGACCAAACAAATAAAGGTATTTGGTCTATACTTATACCAAAGGAGCGTATATTAATAACAGTTGTTATAAAATTAACGGCCCCTAAAATAGAAGAAACACCTGCTAAATGAAGAGAGAAAATTCCTAGATCTACAGAGGCACCTGCATGGGCGATGGCAGCCGCTAAGGGAGGGTATACTGTTCAACCGGTACCAACACCTCTTTCAACTATTCCTCTTATTAATAGTAAAGTTAGTGAGGGAGGAAGGAGTCAGAATCTTATATTATTTATTCGAGGGAATGCTATATCAGGAGCTCCTAATATTAAAGGTACGAGTCAATTACCAAATCCTCCAATTATAATTGGCATAACTATAAAGAAAATTATAACAAATGCATGAGCTGTAACTACGACATTGTAAATTTGATCATTACCAATTAAAGTACCTGGTTGACCTAATTCTGCTCGAATAATTAATCTTAATGATGTTCCAACTATTCCTGATCAAGCTCCAAAAATAAAATATAATGTACCAATGTCTTTATGATTTGTAGAAAAGAATCATCGTTGCAT